GTATCTTTTTGAACAAAAATGGTAATATTGTTCCTCCATTGATCAAGAATTTCGGTCTTTGGGAAGTATCATGATCATCCAATAAAAATAAAAAGGGTTTCAATTTATTCAAATGAACGATTTGAACACCTATTGATTCTAACAACTGATTGCAGAGTTGATCATTCGGACCTTTCAATTCATAGATGTGGATCTCGGACCTATGAATGGGGATATTCCCGATACTCACAAAGAAAAGGGGAAGTGACTTGGACAAAAAGAGAAGTGACTTGGACAAAAAGAAACGAAGTGACTTAGACAAATCTTGTTTGTCGATAGCCTCGGACCAATCAATCGAATATTGATTAATACGTAATCGATTGAACACTACTTGAAAACGGTTCTTCTGTTCAGAAACGAAATGTTCCAAATGTTCCTGGAAATTCTTGCTCCCATTGGAACATTTGTATCTATATGCATCAGGATCCCGATTCATGGATCTCTCGGTTCGAGAAATAAGAGGATCAAACCATTTCTTCTGACTCTTTTTCAAATTCGATAAATGTTGGTTGATCGTATATTTCATTATAGTTATATGATTCAGAGTATCATTTCCTATTCGATCCCTTTGAATTCCATATTCGAAGTTGCGATCGGATCTATTCATTAAAAAGAATCGATTCGATACATTTCTTATGTACCCATAGGTGCTATATTGGATTTGAATCAGATTTCGGATCAATCTATATTGATTGACTGCCTCCATTATGTTGTTGCTAGCAAATACCGCTGTTTTTAGTTTTGGATCTTCCAAATCATTCCCGCAGTAGATCCGGACCGATTTTTTTCTGATCCTTCGATAAAAAGATTCATTCTCTTCATAAAAAAGAGGAGGTAGAACCAATAAAGATTTCTTTTTCGATTCATCTCTGGAGTTGAATACCTCATTCAAGAATTTTTTTTGATCCAACCCGTAGGAATCAATAGAAAAGGCAAATCCCCTATGATACACCAGATCCGGCTCGGTTATTGATAGAGTGAATAGATCTGCCATTTCTTGAAATCTCTCTTCTGATTCAAAATCGTGGTGTAACGTGTATCCCCCTTTGTTCCGGTCATGGAATAGATGAAATAAATCAAAAAATGGATTTTTTTTCAAGAATGAAATCTTATTGGAACTGTCCATATCCGGTTCATCCTTCGGAACCATATCACATCCCGGATCTGATGAAATAGGATGAATTGAGGCGGTATTTTGTAAATACGTAATTATCTTGAATATATCAACCATTTCTTTATTTTCCGATCGCCTGGAAGGGACAAAAGAAACATCTTGTTTTTTCTTCAAAAATTTCTGATCTCTAGTGGACCTCTCAGTAGGATTCGAACCCAGATGAAGTTCTGACCATCTGTCAGAGAAAAAAGAACGAATTGATCTTGTAGGATTCCCAAGAAATTCTTCGATTTCTTCCGGAAGCAGATGATTATTCATCTGCTTCTCACGTTCCGTGAATAGCCGGGACATTGAGGAAGATCCAAAAAGGCATTTCGGGAATCGATCTGATTCTATCTCTGTTCGTTCCGTTTGAAGAAAGGAAGGATCCAAAAGAATCGATCTTTCTTTTAGTTGCTGAATCTCTGTTTGATCGATCAATGTGTGATATTCCGAATCCTCATTTCTAATGGAATCGAAATGATCTATGGATTGATCAGAAGATCCTTTCAATTGGCTAGAATCCCTTACTTGAACGAAAATAGATCTTGTGGAATCATATTGAATATTTGACAATACATTCCGTACCTTGCTAAAAAACCGATCCTTGTTTACCAACCACACATTGTCTAACCAAATCAAATTCTCTCTCGATACGTTCCTCAAAAAATCCGATTCGTGCTGATTCTTCCCCCAACTAACGAAGAGATCTTGGCGGAATTGCCACATATGAAATTGAGCACAATTTTGCAAAGAAATACCCCACTTGTTTCTCGAGAAGAGATGGGAAACATGCTCAATATCATTTGATTGAATAGTTGCCTCAGCTCCTTGTTGTTTGAAGAAAACCTCCCCTTCAATTGGTCTTTTTTCACGAAAAGCAGACATGAGATAACAAATCAAGTCTTTCCCTAAGATTTCGAATAGCTGTCCCGAATTCAAGTTGATTATGTTTCGCTTCTTCCTCGGAGAAAGACGATCAAACAATTCCCAATCATGGTCCTTGCGGATCGGATCATCCGTATAGGATAAAAAAAGAAACTCCAGATATTTGCTATCTTTCTCTTTGAATGAGATCTCAATTCCAGCTACGGTTTCATTAGATATCTTACAACTAGAATCCCTCTTTTTTCCGATCCGGTTCCTCCACCACCGCGAACTCCGGTTAGATTCAGGCATGATACACTTTTTATTTATTGGGAGAACCCAAGTACTCTCTTGCGGATCCATGAAACAACTCTCAGAAATCTTTTTCCCTTTTGGAAGATACAGGAGCGAAACAATCAACCTATTGATATTGGAAGACCA